ATAGGCTCTGGTTGTTCGCTGTTCAAGAATTCTTGTTTAGGCAGTTCATACCATCCATACATAGTGTTTTGATCCAAGATTTCAATTCTTCCATGTTTCAGCAGTAGCATATTGTTCCATGGAGCTAAGGTCCAAAATTTGGAAGAAACAAGCCTTTCCACGACTCTACCACCCAGTCAATTCTGTTCCACTCCCTATTTATTTCATGGCCATATATCCTTCCGGCTAAGGAATGGGAAACCTTTCTCCTGTTACATGAATCCAATTTTCATTTCATCCGGGAAAAGCCATCTTTTTCTCAACAATGTCTTTGTCATTTGATCCAATAGCCTTCCGTTAGATAGGAACAGATTTGATAAATACTGATAACTCTCGGATAGAGTATTAGAACGGAAAGATCCATTAGATAATGAACTATTGGTTCTAATCCATCTCTGGTGATGAATCAACAATTCGAAGTGCTTTTCTTGCGTATTCTTGATAAACCAGCGTTTATATATAGATGTAGGAGGATCTGTTTGGGAAGTAAGAAGCCCTTTTGACATCTCTTCATCTGCAAAGAATTCTCGATGTGAAAACACAGAGACAGGGGGCTGATCTTTGAATAGGAAAAAGAGTGGATCTGCAGGGTCCCAAATGAATTGGCTTATTCGAAAAAAGCCTTGTTCTTTGGAAGATCTATCTCGTGTCTGGTACTGCATGGTTCCACTCTGCAAGAACTCCGAATCATTCTCTTGAAGCTCATTCTCTTCATCATAAATGATCCGCTTGCCCCGAAATGACCTGGCCCAATAGGGAAATCCCAATTCATTGGGCCTTTCGATACAATAAAATAGAAAGCCCCAAGGGCGCCATATTCTAGGAGCCCAAACTATGTGATTGAATAAATCCTCTTCTATCTGTTGCGGGTCGAGGGCTCCTTCTACTTCCCCTTCTTCAAACTCCGATTCGTATTTTTGATAGAGAAATCTCTGATCAACGATAGAACAAGATCCATTTTGGATCATATCTAAAGGATTCCTTGGTTCGGGCCGAAGAAGCAATGTCACTCGATCATTATCAAACTGACTGCAATCTTTTTCTGTCCGTGAGGATCCCCCCAGAGCACCTTCTACTTCTAATAGGCCATGAACTAGATCAGAAGCATTCTCAACGAGTCCATAAGAAGTGATCCCATTTTTTTCATCCGGCCCGGGTAGAGACCAAAGGTCTTGGGCGACCGATCCGGCAGAACAACTCAAAAGATAAAGAAGTATCGTTAATTTCTTCATGCTCGTTCCAAGTTCGAAGTACCATTTGTACAAATAAGAATCCCTTTCGTTACATGATTTCTTCTTCATATAGATAGATATAGGATCTATGGGGCAATTACTTAGAAGTACATTTTGTGCAACAGCCCTTCCTATCTGATAGAAAAGGATCTCATGATCCTGAACCGATCTTACCCGGGATCGCAAATCCCAAGTTTGTCTATGAAGAGCGGATCTCATTGTATTAGTGTCTATAATTGATTTCTTCTGTGTAATACTAATCGCTAGGGCCTCATTGGTAAGTGCTACAAGATCTCGTGCATTGGAACCCATGGTTATGGACCCGAATTCATTAGTATGGAACATTTTCTTTTCCAAGTGAAATCCCTTAGTATATGAAAGATTGAAAAAGTGCTTTCGTTGTTGTGGAATAAGAAGCCTTCGTATCTTAATGCATGTATTTAATTTATTCGGAACTATTAGAGCGGGATCCACTTTTTGGGGAATATGAGTCGAAGCAATAACAAGAATATTTCTAGTGGAACATCTTTCACAATCCCTGGATAGATAGTTCACTAATAGACCGAGGGATAAGTAATTCGACTCATTCACATCCAGATCATGAATGTTTGGAATCCATATTATGCAAGGAGACATTGCTTTTGCTAATTCGAATTGAAGGGTGATAGAAAATCGGTCTATTTCCGGCATCATATCCATAGTTAGCGCATTCATCAGAGTTAGCAGCTCCAGCTCCGTATCGAGGTCAAGATCCATATCGTCACTAGCATCAATCTCGTCACTATCATCAATATTGTCACTATCATCAATATTGTCACTATCATCAATATCGATATCATCAATAAGAAAACCTTTAGGCTTGTTATCCAGGAACTTGTTCAGAAATACCAAAGGAACATAGGAGTTTGTCGCTAGGTATTTGACCAAATAGGAGCGTCCAGTTCCTATAGAACCTATCACTAAAATACCCCTAGAGGGGGATAGGGCTAAGCGGAGCGAAAAGGGTTTTTCATGAGACGGGAAATGAAAACTATTAGCCCCACACGAGGTTTGTGAATAAGTGATTGTCTGATAATGAGCAAGGAATATCCGTCTTTCTGCTAAACAGGATGTATTGAACTCATAATTCATTAGACACTTTTGATGAATGTCAACTAAATATCCTAAGTAAATTGCTCCCGGGTGTTCAATCATTTGATAACCAGAGTCGTTCTTTGATAAATGATCAC